TATATATTATTTTGTGTGATTGTGTAACAATGTATATACACAAACACAGTGGATAAATATTTGCACAACTAGGCACATGTGGGTGATCAAGGTATGTCGATGACAAGTCAGTCCTGCTTTTGGGGTTTGACAAGAAATATAAGGCCTGTCCGACATAAGGGGGTAGGGGGTTTGTCGATAGTAAACGTCCATGATTGTCATGTGAAAAGATAAAACCAGGCTCTGTGAAACATCCCTCTGTACACAGCACAGGCCATGTGTGACATCAGGGATATGTCATTGTACCATTCATTATTCATCCTCTCGGACAGTCGCGTATGTTCCACCTTGTTGTTCTTCTCTGAAGGAGTTCTACATGTCAGTGAATGGAAACCCGAATAAAAAATACCAAATGTTGACAAGATTCTCGGCATGTGGGGTCATGGATTTCATAGTACCTCCAACATTAATCAGATGCCAGACATAGTTCAGTTATGGGGAAATAACTGTTAATGGACCTGAAATAGGAACCAGATGCCAGTAATAGTTCAGTTGTGAATCCTTACAGTTATTGTCCCTCATCTCATTAACTTTATGTTCTAGACATATCTCCATGTTCGGCTCTTACTACATTTTAAGTTATCGGAGGTTTTCATGTTAGTGCACATAAAAATAATGGTGTATAACATTTAATGGTAGATGAAACATTGTGATATAATGGCTAGAAATTAATGTGGATTAAACATAGCATGTCTTATGTACTTAAACAATTTAATGTGCTTGTGAGCATTATGGTATGGTGGCTAGAAATTAATGTGGATTAAACATAGCATGTCTTATGTACTTAAACAATTTAATGTGCTTGTGAGCATTATGGTATGGTGGCTAGAAATTAATGTGGATTAAACATAGCATGTCTTATGTACTTAAACAATTTAATGTGCTTGTGAGCATTATGGTATGGTGGCTAGAAATTAATGTGGATTAAACATAGCATGGTCAGAGAATAGTTTAATGTAGAATCTTAGCTTTGGGAGTTAAGGGTGAGAGTTGAATTCTCTTTTCTCTGAGGTGGCGCTAGGAAGGATTTTAACCTTCGATCTTCGGTTTACAAGACCGGTGCTTTGATGTCTAAGCTACTAGGGCAGTTTCAGTTTAAGGCTTTATTTTCTAGTCAGCCGGTCAGGGGGAGGGCGATTAGAAATAGGGCGAAATAGACTGTGGAGGCTACTTGTCCGATTAAGACGAATGGGTGTTCGACTGGTTGGCCTCCAATTCATGTGAGTACTAGTATGTCGGCTACTAGGGCCCAGAATAGGATTTGAGAGAGGGGTCGGAATGTGTTTCCTCGTTGTTTAGAGGTGTGGAGTATTGGTACTAATATTAGGACTAGAATGGAAAATAGAAGGGCTAGTACTCCGCCCAGTTTGTTTGGGATGGATCGGAGAATGGCGTAGGCAAAGAGAAAGTATCATTCGGGTTTGATGTGTGGGGGTGTGACAAGGGGGTTGGCGGGTGTAAAGTTGTCTGGGTCACCCAGGAGGTTGGGGGAGAATAGTGCCACAGAGGTGAGTCCGACTAGCATTAAGATAAATCCGAAGAGGTCTTTGTATGAGAAATATGGGTGGAATGTTACTTTGTCCGCGTCTGAGTTTAGTCCTGTTGGGTTGTTTGAACCTGTTTGGTGTAGGAATAAGAGGTGGATTATGCTAGCTCCGGCGATTACGAATGGTAGGAGAAAGTGGAAGGCGAAGAATCGGGTAAGGGTGGCATTGTCTACTGAAAAGCCGCCTCAGATTCATTGAACTAGTGTGTCGCCGATGTACGGGAAAGCGGAGAGGAGGTTAGTGATCACGGTTGCGCCTCAAAATGACATTTGTCCTCAGGGCAGTACATATCCTACGAAGGCGGTTATTATGGTGAGAAGCAAGAGGATTACTCCGATGTTTCAGGTTTCTTTTTGGAGGTATGAGCCGTAGTATATACCTCGTGCCACGTGAAGATACAAGCAGATGAAGAAGAAAGAGGCCCCGTTTGCATGAATGTTTCGAATTAGTCATCCGTAATTCACATCTCGGCAGATGTGGGCGACAGAGGAGAAGGCTGTTGAAATGTCAGCTGTGTAGTGTATTGCAAGAAATAATCCTGTTAGGATTTGTGTGATAAGGCAGAGGCCCAGGAGTGAGCCAAAATTTCATCACACGGAGATGTTGGAGGGTGTGGGGAGATCAATAAATGCTCCATTAATAATTTTAAGTAGTGGGTGTGTTTTTCGGATGTTTGCCATTGGTTTTTATAGTTGAATTAACAACGGTGGTTTTTCAAGTCATTGGTCTTGGTTAGAGTCCGAGTAAAAATTATGTTTTATTTTACTTTTTTAGTTTTAATTGGGTTAGTTTTAGGTTTAGTGGGGGTAGCTTCGAACCCTGCTCCTTATTTCGCGGCTCTGGGGTTGGTTGTGGCTGCTGCGGTGGGGTGTGGTATTTTGGTTGGGCATGGTGGATCTTTTCTTTCTTTAGTTTTGTTTTTGATTTATCTTGGTGGGATACTGGTAGTGTTTGCTTATTCTGCGGCATTAGCTGCGGAGCCTTATCCTGAGACATGGGGGGATTGGTCAGTGTTGTTTTACGTAGTGGTCTATATTACGGGAGTCTTGGTTGTGGGTGGTCTGGTGGGGGGTGACTGGTATTCGTGTTCTTGGGTGGTTGTTGATGAGTTTAAGGATTTGTCCTTGCTTCGGGGGGATTTTAGTGGGGTGGCACTTATGTACTCTTTGGGGGGAGCGATGCTAGTGGTGTCGGGGTGGGTGTTGTTGTTGACTTTATTTGTGGTGTTGGAGCTTACTCGTGGGCTCAGTCGGGGGGCTCTTCGTGCTGTTTAGATTAATGTGATGAGGAGGATTGATAGTGTGGTGGTAAGAAAGAAGATTGTAAGGTATGTTTTGATTAAGCCTTGTTGAATGTTGCTTGTGGCTTTAATTAGTGGGATTTGGCTGGTCGTGATTCCCTTTGGTCCTACCTTTTCTAGTCATGTTTGGTCAATTAGGTGAGTTGCTATGGTTTGTCCTAGACTCAGTTTGATTTTTGGGGTCAGGCGATGAATAATTGATGGGAAGTATCCTAGTATGTTGGAGAAGTTGTGTAGTGGGATTGTGGGGGTGATTTTTAGTTGTTTGTTTGTTAGGTTTGTTAGTTCTAGGGCTACGAGTAACCCTAGGGCTGTCACGAGTAGTGCGGATAATTTAAGGGTTGTGGGTATAGTTATAATTGGTGTTTTTGCTGGTAAAAAGTTGGAGGTAATAAATAGTCCGGCTAGAATACTTCCTCAGGCAAGCCGCTTGATTGGGTTAATTACTGTCGGGTTGTTTTCATTGAGGGGGGATAATGGGAGGAATCGGGGGGAGCCCATGGAGGCGAAGAAGATAACTCGGAAGCTGTATACGGCTGTGAAGGAGGTGGCAATGAGAGTTAGGGTCAGGGCTCAGGCGTTCAGGTGTGATGTGTTTAGGGCTTCAATGATGGCGTCTTTTGAGAAGAATCCGGAGAGGAATGGTATCCCGGTTAGGGCTAGACTGCCGATGGTGAGGCAGGTGGAAGTGAGCGGAAGCATGGTGTGGAGGCCCCCTATTTTTCGAATGTCTTGTTCATCGTTGAGGCTGTGGATAATAGATCCGGAGCATAGAAACAGTATTGCTTTAAAGAATGCGTGGGTGCAGATGTGTAGGAAGGCTAACTGGGGTTGGTTTAAGCCGATGGTGACTATCATTAGGCCTAGTTGGCTGGATGTGGAAAATGCCACGATTTTTTTGATATCATTTTGTGTTAGGGCACAGGCGGCGGTGAATAGGGTAGTTGTGGCCCCAAGGCAGAGGCAAGTTGTTAGGGCGACCTGGTTGTGTTCTATTAGGGGGTGGAGTCGGATGAGTAGAAAGATGCCGGCTACGACCATGGTGCTAGAGTGTAGTAGGGCAGAGACCGGTGTTGGACCTTCTATTGCTGAGGGGAGTCAGGGGTGAAGGCCGAATTGGGCTGATTTTCCTGTGGCAGCTAGGATTAAACCTATGAGTGGTAGGGTTGCCTGGTTATCTTGGGAGAAGGCGAATATTTGTTGAATCTCCCAAGTGTTTATGTTTATTGCAAATCATGCTATGCTTAGAATTAGTCCAATATCCCCCACCCGGTTGTAAATAACTGCTTGTAAGGCGGCGGTGTTGGCGTCCGCGCGTCCGTATCATCACCCGATTAGTAGGAAAGATATAATGCCTACCCCTTCTCAGCCGATGAATAGTTGGAATATGTTGTTGGATGTGACTAGGGTAATTATGGCGATCAGGAATAGGAGTAGGTATTTAAAGAATCGGTTTATGTTGGGGTCTGAGTGTATGTATCATGAGGCAAATTCTAGGATTGATCAGGTTACGTAGAGGGCTACGGGTGTAAAGATAATTGAGTATTGGTCAAATTTGAAGCTGATGTTAATGTCAAAGGTGGCAATATTTATTCAATGTCAATTAGTAGTAATGACTTCTATGCCTTGGTCAAAGAATACTGCAAGGGGGAGTAGGCTGGCATAAAAGGCCGTTTGGACTGCGGTTTTGACATGGGTAGTTGCCCATTTTTTGTTGAGAGGGTTGGGGCTGAGGGATACAATGAGGGGATATGTTAGGAGGGTAAAAATAATTAGGAGGGTTGAGCTAAAGATGAGTGTTGGTGAATGCATAGCTTCTACTTGGAGTTGCACCAAGAGTTTTTGGTTCCTAAGACCAACGGATGAACTATTATCCTTTAAAAGCCGAGTGACCCATGGATTTGAACCATGGTGCTGAAGAATTAGCAGTTCTTAGTGCCCCCGGCTTCTCTCGGTGAACAAGGAGGGTTTAGCTCCCATCTTTAGAACCACAATCTAATATTTTGTTTAAACTATGTTTACAGAAACATCAGCCTCATATGAGTTCTGGCTTTAGTATTAGTAAAATAATAGGGATGAGGTGTAGTGCCATGAGTAGGTGTTCTCGTGTGTGGGAAGGTTCAACTGCCATGATTAAGGTGGATACTGGGCCTCGTTGTGTTATTAGGTACATGTAGAGGGAATAGCTGGCGGTAATAAGGGTTCCCCCTCCTGTGAGGATAATTGTTCAGCTTGATCAGTTGAATATTGAGGAAATAATAACTAGTTCTCCTATTAGGTTAGGGAGAGGGGGGAGGGCCAGGTTGGCTAGGTTGGCGATGAATCATCATGTGGCTATTAGGGGGAGGACGGCTTGTATTCCTCGTGCAAGAAGTAGGGTTCGGCTATGAAGGCGTTCATAGTTAGTGTTTGCTAAACAGAATAATGCGGATGATGCTAGGCCGTGTGCGATTATCAGAATAATAGCCCCGGTGAAGCCTCAGGGGGTTTGGATGAGGATTCCTGCTACTACTAATCCCATGTGGCTTACTGATGAGTATGCGATTAGGGATTTTAGGTCTGTCTGTCGTAGACAAATTGACCCGGTCATGATAATACCCCATAAAGCCAGGATGATAAATGGGTACGCGAGATTTTTGGATGCCGGTTCTAGCATAATAATTATTCGTATTATGCCGTAGCCGCCAAGTTTTAGTAGTACGGCAGCCAGGACTATGGATCCTGCAACTGGGGCCTCTACGTGTGCTTTTGGAAGTCAGAGGTGGGCCCCGTATAGGGGTATTTTTACTAGGAAGGCGATTAAGCAGGCTGCCCATCAGATTTTGTCGGCTCAGGTGCATAGGGGGGCAGGTTGTATATATTGAATGATCAGTATTGAAAGGGAACCTAGTTCTTTTTGCAGGGTTAGTAGGGCAACTAGCAGAGGGAGTGATCCGGCCAGGGTGTAGAATAGAAAGTAGGTTCCTGCGTTAAGTCGTTCAGTTTGGTTTCCTCATCGTGTGATAATAATTAGGGTTGGGATTAGTGTGGCCTCAAACATGATATAGAACAGGATAATTTCGGTGGCCCCGAAGGCTATAATTAAAAATAGCTGGAGGGACACTAGTAGGGTGATGTAGGTTCGTTGGCGGCTGATTGGTTCCGGGGAGATGTGGTTTTGGCTTGCTAGGATCATTAAGGGGAGAAGTCAGCATGTCAAGACGAGCAGGGGGGTGGAGAGGGGGTCCGTGCCCAGGTAGGGGTTTGAGGAGGTTCAACCGGTTTCTGAATTTCAGTTAAGTAAGGTCAGGCTTGCGGTGGCAATGACTAGGGCTTGGGCTGTTGTTGTGGTTCAAAGTCATTTTGGGGTTACAAGTCAAGTCGTTGGGAATAGCATTAGTGTTGGGATTATAATTTTTAGCATTGTAGGAGGTTTAGATTTTGGAGGTGGTCTGTGCCGTGTGTGCGTGTAGTAGCTACAAGGAGGGCCAAGCCTGCCCCGGCTTCACATGCTGAGAATGCTAGTAGCAGTATTGGGGCGGTGGCGTAGGTAGTAGATTCTAGTTGAAGGGATCAGAGGGAGAGGGCAATAAATAAAGATAGTATTATTCCTTCTAGGCAGAGAAGGGCAGAGAGGAGGTGGGTTCGGTGGAAGGTTAATCCTATTAGTCCTAACATGAAGGCGGAGCTGAAGCTGAAGTGTACAGGGGTCATAAGACGACTATGGACTTGCACCATAATTAGTTGAGCCGAAATCAGCGGTCTTACTTTGGACTAGTCATCTATTCGGCTCATTCAAGCCCTCCTTGGGTTCATTCATAAATGAGGCCCAGGGTTAACAGGCTTAAAATGGTTGTTGTTCAAAGTAGGGCGATGGTGGGAGAGGCTAGCTGATCTCCTCACGGTAGGGGGAGTAATAGTGCAATTTCTAAGTCAAATAGAAGAAATAAGATTGCCACTAGGAAAAATCGCAGTGAAAAGGGAAGGCGGGCGGACCCGAGGGGGTCAAAGCCGCATTCGTAGGGGGAAAGTTTTTCGGAGTCAGGGTTTATCTGTGGTAACCAGAATGCAACGACTGCTAGGATGCAGGATAGGGTGATTGCAATTGCCAGGACTGCTATAATTAGGTTCATTACCTTTCCTTGGATTTTAACCAAGGCTAAATGATTGGAAGTCACTTGTACTGAATGTTGATACTAGAAAGGTTATGATCCTCATCAATAAATAGAGACGTACAGGAATAGTCAAACTACATCTACGAAGTGTCAGTATCATGCGGCGGCTTCAAATCCAAAGTGGTGTTCAGATGTAAAGTGATATTGGATTTGTCGGAGGAGGCAAATCGCTAGGAAGGTAGAGCCGATGATGACGTGAAGTCCGTGGAACCCGGTTGCGACAAAGAAGGTGGAGCCGTATACTCCGTCAGCGATGGTGAATGGGGCTTCGTAGTATTCTATTGCTTGGAGGGCTGTGAAGTAAAACCCTAATAGGATTGTCAGGGTTAATGCTTGGATGGTTTGTTTGCGTTCGCGTTCTATGATGCTGTGGTGGGCTCAAGTGACTGTGACGCCGGAGGCTAACAGTACTGCTGTATTAAGTAGTGGCACTTCAAATGGGTCTAAGGTGATAATGCCGGTTGGGGGTCAGCACCCGCCTAGTTCTGGCGTTGGGGCTAGGCTTGCGTGGTAGAATGCTCAGAAAAAGCCTAGGAAAAAGAAAACTTCTGAGGTAATAAATAGAATTATTCCGTATCGAAGTCCTTTTTGGACAGGGGGTGTGTGGTGTCCTTGAAATGTGCCTTCTCGAATAATGTCTCGTCATCATTGGTACATGGTTAGGAGAAGTAGGGTGAGTCCTATTGTTATAAGTACTGTGGAGTTAAAATGGAATCAGACTGCAAGTCCTGATGTCATCAGGAGGGCAGCTACTGCGCCGGTTAGGGGTCAGGGGCTGGGGTCGACCATGTGATATGCGTGTGCTTGGTGGGCCATTAGACGTTTTCTTGTAGGTAGAGGCTTAGTAGAAGAACGAATACGTATGCTTGAATTATTGCTACGGCTACTTCTAGCAGGGTTAGTAGGAACAGCACTATTGATGTTAAAATAGCTACGGTCGGCATTATTGGAAGGAGTACAAATGCGGCAGTGGCAATCAGTTGAATTAATAGATGGCCTGCAGTTAGGTTTGCCGTGAGTCGAACGCCTAATGCCAGGGGGCGAATAAATAGGCTGATTGTTTCGATAATGATTAAGACCGGGATGAGGGGGATGGGGGTTCCTTCTGGCAGCAGGTGGCCTAGGGCGGCGGTGGGTTGGTTTCGTATGCCAATAATTACGGTAGCTAATCACAGGGGGACGGCGAGTCCTATGTTGAGGGAGAGTTGAGTTGTAGGGGTAAAGGTGTAGGGGAGGAGGCCGAGTAGGTTGAGTGTGATTAAAAGTAGTATTAGGGCTGTTAGGAGAACAGCTCATTTGTGTCCGCCGAGGTTAATGGGCAGTATGAGTTGTTGTGTAAAGCGGTTGATGAATCAACCTTGAAGGGTTAAGAGGCGGTTGTTTAGCCATCGGTTAGTGGGGGTGGGGATAAGTACCCATGGAAGGCTAAGTGCCAGGGCAATTAGGGGGATTCCCAGGTGTGTGGGGCTCATGAATTGGTCAAAAAAGCTTAGGATCATGGTCAGGTTCAGGGTTCAGGTTTAATCTTTTCTGCATTTTTGTGGGTGGGTTCGTTCGTGAAGGTGTGGCCTAGCACTTTAGGCGGTAGAATAATCAGGAAAATAAGTCATGAGAAAATTAAAATTATAAATCATGGGCTGGGGTTCAGTTGGGGCATGTCACTAAGGGTGGTTGGGGGTCACCAGTCTTTAGCTTAAAAGGCTAACGCTATTCCCTATTTAGCTTCTTAGTGAGGATTCTTCTAGTATTAATGAAGATCAGTTTTCAAAGTGTTCTAGGGGGACTGCTTCGACTACAATTGGCATGAAGCTGTGGTTAGCCCCGCAAATTTCAGAGCATTGGCCATAGTAAACTCCTGGTCGTGAGGTAATAAAGGCTGTTTGATTTAGGCGTCCGGGCACTGCATCTATTTTGATGCCTAGGGCTGGTACCGCTCAGGAGTGGAGTACATCTTCTGCGGAGACTAGAACTCGAATTGGAGATTCTATGGGAACTACCATTCGATGGTCTGTTTCTAGGAGTCGGAATTGTCCTGGGGCGAGGTCTTGTGTGGGGATTATGTAGGAGTCGAAGCCCAGGTCTTCATAGTCCGTATACTCATAACTTCAGTATCATTGGTGTCCTATAGCTTTAATCGTTAGGTGGGGGTCATTGATCTCGTCTATTAGGTAAAGAATTCGAAGGGAGGGTAGGGCAATTAAGATTAGGATTACTGCTGGGAGTACTGTCCATACAATTTCAATTTCTTGGGAGTCCAGTACATATTTGTTTGTTAGTTTAGTTGACACCATGGCCACAATAATGTAAAGTACTAGAGTGCTAATTAGGAAGACAATCATTAGTGTGTGGTCATGGAAGTGGAGAAGTTCTTCTATTACAGGTGAGGCCGCGTCTTGGAATCCTAATTGTGATGGATGTGCCATTTAGTCCTAGGACTTAAGGCACGCAGGCCTTTAACCTGCAACTCTGCCTCGACAAGGCAGTGTTATATCAATTTTACTAGTGTCTCATGGGAATAAGAAAGTGGCAGAGCGGTTATGCGGCTGGCTTGAAACCAGCAAATGGGGGTTCGATTCCTTCCTTTCTCGTGGTTGGTTAGTTGGTTGATTGCACTTGCACAAAGGCAGGCTCTTCATAGGTGTGATATGGGGGTGGGCAGCCGTGAAGTCACTCTACGTTTGTGGTTGTTAGTTCGACTGACATGACTTCTCGCTTAGCCGCGAATGCTTCTCATAAAATGAATAGGAATATAATCACGGCAACTAATGAGATTAGTGAGCCGATTGAGGAGACGGTGTTTCACAGGGCGTATGCGTCTGGGTAGTCTGAGTATCGGCGGGGCATTCCTGCGAGGCCTAGGAAGTGTTGGGGGAAGAATGTTAAGTTGACGCCTACAAATATTACGGCGAAGTGGATTTTGGATCAGGTGCCATGTAGTGTGTAACCTGTGAAAAGTGGGAATCAGTGTACGAAGGCCCCTATAATGGCGAATACAGCTCCTATTGATAATACATAATGAAAATGTGCTACGACGTAGTAGGTGTCGTGAAGTACAATATCTAGGGACGAGTTGGCTAAGACAATTCCTGTTAAGCCTCCCACTGTGAATAGGAAAATAAAGCCTAGGGCTCATAGTAGCGGGGTGTCCCATTTAATTGAACCGCCGTGAAGGGTGGCTAATCAGCTAAAGACTTTGACGCCTGTGGGGATGGCGATGATTATCGTGGCGGAGGTAAAATAGGCCCGTGTGTCTACGTCCATCCCAACTGTGAATATGTGATGAGCTCACACGATAAAGCCTAGTAGTCCAATAGCCATTATAGCCCATACTATTCCTATGTAACCAAAAGGTTCTTTTTTGCCGGCATAGTATGCTACAATGTGGGAGATCATGCCGAATCCTGGTAGAATTAGAATGTACACTTCTGGGTGGCCAAAGAATCAAAATAGGTGTTGGTAGAGGATGGGGTCTCCTCCTCCGGCTGGGTCAAAGAAGGTGGTGTTTAAATTCCGGTCTGTTAGGAGTATTGTGATTCCCGCAGCTAGCACTGGCAGTGACAGTAGGAGAAGTACGGCCGTGATTAATACAGATCACACAAATAGAGGTGTCTGATACTGGGATACTGCGGGGGGTTTCATGTTGATAATTGTGGTAATAAAATTAATAGCTCCTAAAATGGACGACACCCCGGCCAGGTGGAGGGAGAAAATGGTTAGGTCTACAGAGGCTCCTGCATGGGCCAGGTTTCCCGCCAGTGGGGGGTAAACAGTTCACCCTGTGCCGGCCCCGGCCTCTACCCCAGAGGAGGCCAAAAGGAGTAGGAAGGATGGGGGTAGGAGCCAGAAGCTCATATTGTTCATGCGAGGGAATGCCATGTCTGGGGCTCCAATTATTAGGGGGACCAGTCAGTTTCCGAATCCGCCAATTATGATGGGTATTACTATAAAGAAGATCATGACAAAGGCGTGGGCTGTAACGATAACATTGTAGATCTGGTCATCGCCAAGCAAGGCACCGGGTTGGCTCAGTTCGGCACGGATCAGAAGGCTGAGGGCTGTGCCGACTATGCCTGCTCAGGCACCAAATACTAAATACAGGGTGCCAATATCTTTGTGGTTAGTAGAAAAGAATCAACGGGTGATTGCCACAGGTAAGATGGCTGAGTATTTAAGCGGTGGGTTGTAGCCCCATGCACAGAGGTTAAAGTCCCCTTCTTATCAAGTCCTGTGGTGAAGATCACATCAGATTGCAAACCTGAAGACGCGGGCTCGCCGCCTGCCGGGACTTTCTCCCGCCTCCTCCCCCCTGGCGGGAGGAAGTAGATGAATGCTCGCTGGATAGGGCACTTAGCTGTTAACTAAGATTTTGTAGGATCGAGGCCTTCTCATCTAGCAAGGCTTTAGCTTAATTAAAGTATCTGGGTTGCATTCAGAAGATGTGGGGTAATATCCCGCAAGTCTTAACAGGGGCTAGGAGATTCTCACTCCTGCTTAAAGCTTTGAAGGCTTTTGGTCTAGATTGCTATCCTAAGCCCCTATGTTGTTAGGGCTATAATTGCTGGTGTGATGGGTAGTAGGATCAGTGCCAGTGTGGTGGTAATTGATAGGGTTATGGTGGTCTGAGATGATTTTTGTCGTCATGTTGAGGTGTTGGTGTTGGTGTTGGGGGCAATTGTTAGGGTTATTGCATAACATATTCGTAGGTAGAAGAATAGACTGAGTAGGGCGGCTAAGGCCATGATTGATGCTGTGAGGGGGAGGTTCTGTTTGGTTAATTCTTGGAGGATGAGCCATTTGGGTATAAACCCTGTTAATGGGGGAAGGCCCCCTAGGGAAAGTAGTGTTATTATTGCTATTGTGGTTATTATGGGGGTTTTTGATCAAGTGAGAGTCAGTGTACTTAGTTTTGTGGAGGCCACATTTTTGAATGTTAGGAAGGCCGCAGAGGTCATAGTAATATATAGGATTAGGTTTAGAATGGCAAGATTTGGGGAGTACTGTATAACAATCATTATCCAACCCAGGTGGGCGATTGATGAGTATGCCAGGATTTTTCGTAGTTGTGTTTGGTTTAGGCCGCCCCATCCGCCGATGATGGTGGAAGCTAGGCCTAGTATGATTACCAGGGATGGGTTTATTATTGGACTGATTTGATAAATTAGGGCGAAGGGGGCTAGTTTTTGTCAGGTTGAAAGGATGAGGCCTGTGGTGAGGTCGAGGCCTTGCAGTACTTCTGGGAGTCAGTAGTGGACGGGGGCGAGTCCGATCTTTAGGGCCAGGGCTATGGTGATTAGGACTAAGGCTGTGGGGTTGGACATTTCTTGGATGTTTCATTCTCCTGTTGTTCAAGCATTGGTGGTGCTGGCAAATAAAATTATAGCTGCGGCTGTTGCTTGGGTGAGGAAGTATTTAGTTGTGGCTTCGACTGCTCGGGGGTGGTGTTGTTGTGCTATGAGGGGGATGATGGCTAATGTACTAATCTCTAGGCCCATTCATGCCAAAAGTCAGTGGGAGCTTGCAAATGTTAGGGTAGTTCCAATTCCTAGGCTTGAAAGCAGGATGGCAAGTACGTAGGGGTTCATTAGTAAAGGAAGGATTTTAACCAACATGTTTGGGGTATGGGCCCAAAAGCTTTAATTAGCTGACTTTACTAGGAAGTGGTGTAGTGGAAGCACCAAGAGTTTTGATCTCTTGAGGATGGGTTCGAACCCCTTCTTTCTAAGGAAGCGAGGGGACTTGAACCCCTATTATCCACTCTATCAAAGTGGCCCTTGGCCTTCAGGCACGATTCCTATATTGTGCTAGATTTGGGGTGGCAGGCCGGCAGAGGCAATTGGTAGAGAGACGTGTCATAATACAAGGGCTAGGGTGATAGGGAGGAAGTTCTTTCATACTAGGTGTATTAGTTGGTCATATCGGAATCGTGGGTACGAGGCTCGTACTCATAAAAATAGTATTGATAGCATTGAGGCTTTGATTATGAGGTTGAGTGCTGTTATTTCAGGTAGTATCGGGTTGTGATAAGCCCCCAGGAATAGGATTGTGGAGAGGGTGTTTATTAGGAGGATGTTGGCGTATTCAGCTAGAAAAAATAGGGCGAATGGTCCTCCTGCGTACTCTACGTTGAAGCCGGAGACTAGTTCTGATTCCCCCTCTGTGAGGTCGAAAGGGGCTCGGTTTGTTTCGGCGAGGGTGGAGATATATCATATTGCTGCGAGGGGTCAGCCTGGGGCTAGCAGTCAAATTGCCTCTTGTGTAATATTGAAGGTGTGGAGGGTGAAATTGCCAGTGAAGATAATTATACATAAGAGGATCAAGCCGAGGCTTACTTCATAGGAGATTGTTTGTGCCACCGCTCGAAGTGCTCCGATGAGAGCATATTTTGAATTGGAGGCTCAACCGGAGCCTAAGATTGAGTATACGGCTAGACTGGATAGGGCTAGAATAAATAGGATGCCTAGGTTGAGGTCTGCGACTGGGTAGGGTATTGGTAGGGGTATTCATAGGGTGAGGGCCAAGGTTAGTGCTATGATGGGGGCTGCTAAAAATAAAAATGGAGAGGCTGTGGTGGGACGCACGGGCTCTTTGATAAATAGCTTGATACCGTCAGCGATGGGCTGTAGAAGACCATAAGGTCCAACGATGTTTGGGCCTTTTCGTAGTTGTATGTAGCCTAGCACTTTTCGCTCGATGAGGGTTAAAAATGCTACTGCTAGCAGAATTGGAACGATGTATGCTAATGGATTGATTAGGTAAGTTAGTAGGTGAGAGGTCATAGCTAAGAAGAGGATTTGAACCTCTGTTGGAAAGGGCTTAGGCCTTTTGCAATTACCAAGCTCTGCCATCTTAGCTTGCCCTATTCTAGGGGGGAGGTTTGTGCCCCTTTACCTATTTTAGTTGTTTTCACTAGGTTGGGGTGAGGCATACTTGTAGCATTGGCCTCAGCCTTCCGGTCCTTTCGTACTAGGAAGGGTCACTGCATAGATAGAAACTGACCTGGATTACTCCGGTCTGAACTCAGATCACGTAGGACTTTAATCGTTGAACAAACGAACCCTTAATAGCGGCTGCACCATTAGGATGTCCTGATCCAACATCGAGGTCGTAAACCCTTTCGTCGATATGGACTCTTAGAAAGGATTGCGCTGTTATCCCTAGGGTAACTTGGTTCGTTGATCAGGCTTTAGCCTGGGTCATTGTTCGTCAGATGTTCTGTTGCTTTGGGCTGTCGCCCTAGGTTTTAGGGGCAGTGCCCCCGTCGACATGGAGGCTTTTTTGTCCTCCGTGGTCGCCCCAACCGAAAACATTAGGATCAGGGTACTATTATGCTTTTAGCTATTATTTCCGTGGGTAGTTGGCTTGATAGCATAGTTGATCTTGTGTTTTAAGCTCCATAGGGTCTTCTCGTCTTATGGGGTTATGCTCGCCTCTGCACGAGCAGGTCAATTTCACTGACTGGAAAAAGGAGACAGTTGAGCCCTCGTTATGCCATTCATACAGGTCTTCATTTAAAAGACAAGTGATTACGCTACCTTCGCACGGTCAAAATACCGCGGCCGTTAAACTTTTGGTCACAGGGCAGGCGGGACCTCTAATACATTGGTTTGCAAGAGGCGATGTTTTTGGTAAACAGGCGAGGCTCGTGTTTGCCGAGTTCCTTCTTTTTCTTTTAGTCTTTCCTTGGCGGTGCACTCCTGTGTTGGGTTAACGGTTGTGTTTTACAGGGTTTTCTTGATTTCTATTATTATTCTGTATTTCCCTCTTTGGTTGGGTCCGTTATTTGTCAGTGGCGGGTCCGGTCTGACTTACACGTGTGCTTGGAGAAGGTCGTACCTTCTTGTTACTAATTTTAGCATTATTGCTTCTATAGTTATATAGAGGGGCTCTGTAGGTTTAGGGGATTGTGATTGTTTTATCGGGATAATAGGGTGGGGTTTTGTCTGAGCTTTAACGCTTTCTGTGCAGGTGGCTGCTTTTAGGCCCACTGAAACAAAGTTCCTTTAATTTAATGTGATCTTTATCCGCCTGTTAAGGTTGTGTTCTTTTTCAAGGGAGCTGTACCTCTCTTGAATAACTCTTAAGGTTTTCTTGGTGTCTTTGTTGGTAATGACCTGGGTGACAGTAGAAGCCTTGAGGCTGAACTAATATTCATTTCCTGAGCAACCAGCTATTACTAGGCTCGTTAGGTTTGTCGCCTCTACTCGGAGATCTTCCCACTCTTTTGCCACAGAGACGGGTTTGCCCTATTAGGCTGTCTCGGAGTAGCTCGTCTAGTTTCGGGGGGTCAGACTAAAGTTCTCTTTGCCTGATAAGAACTGGCTAAATCATGATGCAAAAGGTACAAGTTTTAATCTTTGCTTTTTATTGCTTTAACAAGTTGTTTCATTTTCTCTTTCAGCTTTCCCTTGCGGTACTTTCTCTATTGCGCTGCTTTGTCCTTTTCTATCGCCTATACTGGGGGTATTAAATGGTTTGTTTATTTTTTTTGATCTTATGGGGGGTTATATATAAATATTCATTTGTGATGTGTGTGGTGAGGCTAGCTATTTAGCTCAAAATGATCTGATTTGCACAGATGTCCCCTCGGTGTAAGGGAGGTGCTTTTCTATTGAGCTACATTTTGGTTGTTCCAAGTGCACCTTCCGGTACACTTACCATGTTACGACTTGCCTCCTCTTGTTTGGGTTGTAGATTTATATACTTGGGGTGTTCCTTTGAGGAGAGTGACGGGCGGTGTGTGCGCGCCCCATAGCCGGCTTCAAAAGAATTTTCTATTTTCTTTTTACTGCTAAATCCACCTTCAATCACTGGTTTCACAGTGTTATTCGTGTATTTTCTGTGTCAGAAAATGTAGCCCATTTCTTTCCACTTCATTCGCTACACCTCGACCTGACGTTTTTGGGTGTGCCATTTTTGCTTACTATTAGTCTTTCACAGGGTAAGCTGACGACGGCGGTATATAGGCGGAAATGACAAGAAGTGGTGAGGTTTAACGGGGATTATCGGTTCTAGAACAGGCTCCTCTAGGTGGGTCTGGGGCACCGCCAAGTCCTTTGGGTTTTAAGCTAGCGCTCGTAGTACCCTGGCGGGTAATATGTGTAATTTATTACCAAGGTTTATGACTGAGCATAGTGGGGTATCTAATCCCAGTTTGTGTCTCAGTTGTCGTGGGTTCAAGGGGTCCTTGTTAGGTAGAGCTACCTTCGTGGTTGGGCTTCGGGCCTTCAGGTGCGTATGACGGCTTAGGAGGCTTTTGGCTCTAGTGTAGTAGGCATCCTTTAATCACGCTTTACGCCGTGGACTATCAGTTGGGGCCTCTCGTATAACCGCGGTGGCTGGCACGAGTTTTACCGGCCCTCTTAACTCTGGCTGAGTCGAGCTTGCGCTCATAGCTCAATGTTTATCACTGCTGAGTTCCCTTGGGGGTGTGGCTTAGCAAGGCGTCTTGGGCTGCGGGTGCGTGCCTGATACCTGCTCCTTTTCCCCTATGTGGCAGGGGGATTAAGGGCATTCTCACAGGGGTGCGGAGACTTGCATGTGTAAATTGGGTTAAAATTGATAGTAAGGCCAGGACCAAGCCTTTGTGCCTGCGGAGCTGTCTAGGGCTCATCTTAACATCTTCAGTGTTATGCTTTAGTTAAGCTACGCTAGC